TCACACACACTCCCTTTCCAAAAAAGACTAATACACCGAAAACTACACTTAGATTTATTGGATTTGTTGCTAAAATATCGGTATTAAATCCGAAACTCCCGGCGGATGGCCAGTGACCCAAGTAAACGAAAGAATCGGTTAAATTTTTCATATAATTTCCTCTTCTAGCTAAACTATAAAAAAAGAACTCTGTCCTTTTTTTTATTCTTTTTATTGAAAATAAAAAGAAATTTGAATTTAATAATTTAATTTACCTATTTGGATATTTGTAAACAGAATAAAAAACCTATTCTATTTACAAACGTATTTTCCAAAATTTTTAATTTTCAATAATAATAATGAGACTTATTAGAATTAAGCTAGAATTTGAGACCAAGTTTTCTGTCAAGTTCAAAAAACCTCCCTTTTTCGCAACACTCCTTAAAAAAAAGTTTCTATTAAACTAAAAGAATAAGGGGAAGGAAGAAAACGAATCGATGTGCTAATTCCCCATCCTCAAATTAGTCCTTCCCAAGGATTGTTGTCTCAATTAATAATTGTAGGAGTTAAATCTTGATAGAATTAAAAAAACTACAAAAAAAAATACAGAATTTTGTGATTTCTGGGATTAAACAAAAGGATTCGCAAATAAAAGCGCTAATGCTACAACCAGGCCATAAATTGTTAAAGCTTCCATAAAAGCCAAACTAAGCAATAAAGTACCTCGGATTTTTCCTTCTGCCTCAGGTTGTCTCGCGATACCTTCGACAGCTTGACCTGCAGCTGTACCTTGACCAACTCCAGGTCCAATAGAAGCAAGCCCAACAGCCAACCCAGCAGCAATAACCGAAGCAGCAGAAACCAGTGGATTCATGATAAGTTCCTCACACCAAAATAAAGAAATAGTTAATGATACAATCATCCAATGACTTAGGACAGAATTCTAATTAAGTAATCGCTAAGATTCATCCAGCCAAAATAACCAAAAACTCGAATTGAAATAATACAATTAGTGAATCATAAGAATTACTTTGATAGTAGATCCTATCCACGGGATTTTTTTAAATCCATAATATATATACGACTTTTTTATGCCATTTATTTTTTGTGAACCCTTCTTTGAATTCTTCGTTCTTTTTTTTATCATTTTTTCAGCCAATTCACAGATAAAAAGGAAGAACTTCTAACCAAATCCCTATCTAAATAGAAATTCACAAAAGCAGTAGAGCAGATTCAGCTTATATAGATCTTTAACTCATATATACCTAGGCAATATCAAATATCACATATACAAGTTTTTCTTACATAACGTAAACTAACTATTCTATAATTGGACTAACCTAAAAAAGAATATAAAAAAATCAATCATTAATGATGACCTTCCATAGATTCACCTATATAAGCCGCAGCTAAAGTGGCAAAAATGAGAGCTTGAATCCCGCTTGTAAATAATCCAAGGAACATGACAGGTATAGGAACCACTAAAGGTACTAAAGAAACAAGAACAACAACGACTAATTCATCGGCTAATATATTTCCGAAAAGTCGAAAACTAAGTGATAGGGGTTTTGTAAAATCTTCTAAGATGTTAATGGGTAAAAGAATTGGGGTTGGTTGAATGTATTTACTGAAATACCCTAATCCTTTTTTGCTAAGCCCCGCATAAAAATAGGCTGCTGATGTGAGTAAAGCTAAAGCAACCGTCGTATTTATATCATTCGTTGGTGCTGCTAACTCCCCTTGAGGTAACTGGATAATTTTCCACGGTAAAAGGGCTCCTGACCAGTTAGAAACAAAAATAAATAAAAACAGGGTTCCAATAAAGGGAACCCATGGACCATATTCTTCTCCAATCTGGGTTTTACTCACGTCTCGAATGAATTCAAGGACAAATTCAAAGAAATTTTGACCGTCAGTTGGAATGGTTTGTGGATTGCGAATCGCTAGAACTGCGGAACCTAATAAGATAGCAATTACAACCCAAGAAGTAATAAGGACTTGGGCATGGACCTGGAAACCTCCTATTTGCCAATAGAAATGTTGGCCTACTTCTACACCAGATATCTCATATAACCCTTCTTTTATTAGTGTGTTGATGGAACATGATAAAACATTCATATTGCCCTCTGACAGAAATAAGAACTTTAAATTATTTTGATTCAAGATCCCCCCCTTTTTTTACTTATTTACTTTAATTTTATATTTTAGTTTTGGATCCCAACTAAACAAATCACACAATATCCCCAGTTTTTTCTCTCTTTTTCTTTTGTACAATTAAGGAGTAGTAACCGATTTTTGAAATCGAAATACAGGGAGCCCCTCCCTCAAAAAAAATTTATTTATTTATCTTATTATTAATCAAGAATTTTGTATATAGCTAGAACGCCCCTCACAAATTGCGAATACTAATTTGTTAAGAATGAATCGAATTGAAGCTATAGCGTCATCATTTGCTGGAATAGAAATATCCGCGAGATCGGGATTACAATTTGTATCGATTAAAGAAATGGTTGGAATTCCCAAAGTGATACATTCTCTAAGAGCCGTATATTCTTCTTGCTGATCGAGGATTATTACAATATCAGGCAATCCCGTCATATATTTAATCCCGCCTAGATATGTTTCCAAGCGAGACAATTGTCTCTTCAACACAGCTGCATCCCTTTTCGGAAGACGGTTGAATCCCTCTGTCTTTTGTTCAGTTCTCAAGTCCCTAAACTTATGAAGTCTTTTTTCTGTAGTGGACCAATTTGTTAACATGCCGCCGAGCCACTTTTTATTAACATAATGACACCGAGCCCGTATTGCAGCCCGCGACACTAAATCAGCTGCTTTATTTTTTGTTCCAACAATTAAGAATTGTTTTCCCCTACTTGCTGCATCAAAAACTAAATCACAAGCTTCTGATAAAAAACGAGCAGTTCTAGTCAGATTTATAATATGAATACCTTTACGCTTTGCAGAAATATAAGGTGCCATTCTAGGATTCCATTTCCTCGTACCATGTCCAAAATGAACTCCTGCTCTCATCATCTCTTCCAAATCGATGTTCCAATATCTTTTTGTCATTTTTTTTTCACACTTAAAAAGGGGAGCACCCCAAACTAAAATAAAATTTTGTTCCGATGGAACCTTCTCTGGGCCGTTTATGCATGAACCAAGCCATTATTTTGTATTCATTATTATCTTTATTAGTGTTAACAAATTACCAAAGCAAATGACTACAGCAAACAACAAAAAATAAAATTCAAAATAGTCCGCTATTAGAAATCATTAAATCCTAGAAAAGTCAGATTTGGAAATAGAAGATTCACAAAATTCCCTGTGGTAGAATAAAATATCTCTCATATCTCCCTCGAATAAAGCTAAATTCTTTGTTTTTTTTTCCAAAAGAATGTTGGTATGTTGCCGTGAACAATGCACCAATCCTTTGTTGAACCCGGTCCCGGCGGGGATAACCCCCCCTAGAACAACATTTTCTTTCAGGCCTTTCAACCAATCGATACGACCCCGAAGAGCAGCTTTTGCTAAAACTCGAGCAGTTTCTTGAAAACTTGCTTCGGATATAAAACTTTGAGTATTCAAAGATGCTCGAGTTATTCCTAATAAAACGGCTCTATAACAGATTGCTTCTTCTAAAGCACGCCCCGTTCGTTCTGCTCGTAACAATCCAATAAGTTCTCCAGGTAAAAAAACATTAGACATTCCCTCTTCGGAAACCAAAACTTTTGATGTTATTTGACGTACAATAATTTCGATATGCCTATTATGAATCTGCACCCCTTGGGATCGATAAACCTTTTGAATCTTATTAACCAAAGAAATACGACTTTGCACTATAGTTAGCTCAGCACCAATCAAAAATCCCCAAGGAATTCCAAGAATTCTTGTTATACACTTGTTCCAACCCTTAATCCGCTTTTCTAAGTTCAGCGATATTGAATCAATCGAGCGGACTTCTAACACTTGTTCTACTTTTGGAAGACCTTGTGTTATATCACCGGATCTCGATTTTTCATATATAAATGTAACTAATGTATCCCCTTCATAAAGAATTTCTCTGTAATGCCCATGAACTTTTGCTCCCGGAGTAGCCAAATAGGGCTTAGCGGATCTTATTACTACAGAATCCCTTTGAACAATTAAAACTTGACCCGATTTTAGGTGCGGTTCTTTTTTGGCTATACATACATTTTCACAAAAAAATTGTCCAAGACTAATTATTGTGGACGTTTCCTCACAATAATTATGATGATAATTTTGATGAAGAAAATACCAATTCAATTTGAATGGATTCAAAACAACGTTACTGTATGGGTCGAGATTCAAAATTCTTCCGTTTTCATCGATTAAATAAGAGTTAATTACTTGAAAAATATATTTGAAGTTATCAAGTTGCAAATATTTAATTAAAGAGATCTGATTATACGTTAGTAAAGGCAAAAACGAATAAAAATTGGAAATTTGGGTGGCTGTTCCTAAGGGGCCCGACGAATTTTTAATTGTAATTAGAGTATTTTTTTTTTTTGATTGGTTTATCACATTGTGATATTTTACATGATTAAAAGGACCCATTCTAAAACAATTAGATGATGATAAAATTAACAAAGATTGGGATTCCTTATTTCGATTTAAGAACATACGAATAGTTCCGCGATTTTGTCTAAGTGATTGTTGAAGAATGCCAGCCTTGGGAGAACTCGGATAAAACGGATTCATGTGATCTGCAGAGATAAATCCCGAATCTGGCGAATTTTTCCTTTTTCTTATATATGAAATATGGGATTTCACTAAGCCAATTCTTATGAAATCTCGAATCAAACCCTTTGTACTTACTTCAACAAAGAAAGCACGGACCGCCTCGAGGGAAGAATTTTTGTTGTCTTGGTCCCAATTCAAGACTAAACAAGTTCGAACTAATTGAATACTTGTGTCAGCAATTCCTCGAGTTGGTTTGCCATTTCCATAAAGAATATAGTTGAAAACTCGAAGTTGAATATTATCCTTTTCCCGAAAGAGAT